GTTAAGATCAGCTAATAAAGCTAATGAGTTCATATCTCATAAATGAATTAATTTTTATTCCTTCTGTTTATTGTTTTTTGTTTTTATATTTAATTAGATTTGCAGTGGTAATAAGTGGGGAAGATTGATTTTTGATTTGGCTAGGATTGGAAATTAATATAATGTCTTTTTTGATTTTAATTTATCGGCGCTATAGATTAGGAGTTGTTGAGTCGTGTATGAGGTACTTTTTTATTCAGAGATTAGGTTCCGCCATATTAATTAGTTTATTTTATTTGGGTTGAGACTATTTAGGCGGGGCTGTTGGGTTAATTTTAAGATATAAAATTGGTGCAGGTCCTTTTTTTTATTGATTTCCGTCTGTATGTGGAGGGTTAGAATGATTTTCTTGTTTTGTATTAATATTATTTCAAAAGATTCTTCCTATTCTATTGATTTGTATATTTATTCATTGGGTATTATGATTAGTGATTATTATTAGTTTAATTGTTGGAGTTTTTGGATCTTTTAATCAAAATAATATTAAGCAATTGCTTGCTTATTCTTCTATCCATCATTTAGGTTGGATTTTAATAATCGTAATGAAGGAAAATTATGTGTGGTTTTTTTATTTAATATTGTATGGAGTTATTTTATATATAGTAGTGGCGTTATTAATTGATGATGAAATTGTGAGTTTAAGAATGGTTTACAGGTGTAATAAAAAGGTATGATTTATTGTTAGAATATTAAGAATGGCGGGGATGCCTCCTCTATTGGGATTTTATTTGAAGTGAATAGCTCTATTAAATATTGTTAATTATAGTATAGTTTTTCTTATATTATTGGTATTTTCTTCAGTTATTATGTTATATATTTATGTTCGCATAATTTATAGCGTAATTATAAGAGGAGGTTTAGAAATATCTTGGATATGAGATATAAATATATTATATAATTATAAAATTGATTTATTAGGAATGATGGGTGTTTTAGGAGGGTTATTAGTATTTATAATGCTAATTGGATAGGATATTAAGATAATAATTCTATTAGCCTTCAAAGTTAAAAGTACTATCTAATGTGAATTTACAGTTCACCATCTAATGATTTTTTAATCAAATTTGCAATTTAATGTTTTTTAAACTAATTGAGTTACTGCGATGATTATATTCTACTAATCATAAGGATATTGGAACTTTGTATTTAATTTTTGGTGCTTGAGCTGCTATAGTGGGTACTGCTATAAGAATATTAATTCGGATGGAATTAGGTCAAACTGGTAGATTTTTGGGGAGTGATCATTTGTATAATGTTATCGTTACTGCTCATGCATTTGTTATAATTTTTTTTATAGTAATACCAATTTTAATTGGTGGATTTGGAAATTGGTTGGTTCCTTTAATATTGGGGGCTCCTGATATGGCCTTTCCTCGAATAAATAATTTGAGTTTTTGATTATTACCTCCTTCTTTAATATTATTATTTATTTCCTCTATAGTAGAGATAGGAGTTGGTGCAGGGTGAACAGTATATCCTCCATTAGCATCTGTGGTTGGACATGGAGGAAGTTCGGTGGATTTTGCTATTTTTTCATTACATTTAGCAGGTGCTTCTTCTATTATAGGAGCTATTAATTTTATTTCTACTGTAATTAATATACGTTCTTCTAGAATATCAATAGATAGGGTTCCTTTATTTGTATGATCAGTTTTAATTACAGCTGTGTTGTTATTACTTTCTTTACCTGTTTTGGCAGGGGCTATTACTATATTGTTAACAGATCGTAATTTTAATACATCATTTTTTGACCCTGCTGGAGGAGGGGATCCTATTTTGTTTCAACATTTATTTTGATTTTTTGGTCATCCAGAAGTGTATATTCTAATTTTGCCTGGATTTGGAATTGTTTCCCATGTAATTAGTGCTTCTGTTGGAAAGCGGGAACCTTTTGGATCTTTAGGAATAATTTATGCTATAGTAGGAATTGGGGGAATAGGATTTGTAGTTTGGGCTCATCATATATTTTCTGTTGGAATAGATGTTGATACTCGAGCTTATTTTACAGCTGCTACTATAATTATTGCAGTTCCAACGGGAATTAAGGTATTTAGATGAATAGCAACTATATATGGAGCTTATTTTAGGATAGATACACCTTTAATATGATGTGTTGGATTTGTATTTTTATTTACTTTAGGAGGAATTACAGGGGTTGTATTGTCCAATTCTTCTTTAGATATTGTTTTACATGATACTTATTATGTAGTAGCTCATTTTCATTATGTACTTAGAATGGGAGCTGTATTTGCTATTTTAGCTGGAATTACTTATTGATTTCCTTTATTTTTKGGAATAGTTCTTAGTGAAAAGAAAACTAAATTGCAATTTTTAGTAATATTTTTAGGGGTAAATATGACTTTTTTTCYTCAGCATTTTTTAGGATTAAATGGAATACYTCGTCGATATTCTGATTATCCTGATGCTTTTACATTTTGAAATATAGTTTCTTCATTAGGATCATTGTTATCTTTGGTTGCTGTATTTATAATAATTTATATTGTTTGAGAAGRAATAGTAATGAAGTTTTCTTTTTATGAAAGATATTATGTTAGTTCTTCTTTAGAATGAATTAATAATATTCCTCCTTTAGATCATACTTTTACTCAATTGAATTTAATTACAGAATAACTTTTGCCAGTATGAGGTTCTTTATATTTTCAGGATGGGGTTTCTTCCGTAATGGAACATTTAATTTTTTTCCATGATTATACAATAATAATTATAATTATAATTATATTTTTGGTGGGTTATATATTGATTGGAGCATATGTTGGACAAAGATATAATTTGGGATTATTTGAGGGACAGGAATTAGAAATGATTTGAACAGTATTACCAGCTGTTTTTTTAGTATTTATTGCTTTTCCTTCTCTTCGTTWATWATATWTAATAGAAGAGTCTGAGTCTTATGATATAACTATTAAATTATTGGGGCGGCAGTGATATTGATCTTATGAATATAGTGATTTTGATTTAAAAGCATTTGATTCTTATATAACAGGTGATGATGAGAGATTATTTCGGTTATTAAATGTAGATAATTGTTTAGTAGTGCCTCATAATACGAATGTTCGTATAATTGTTTCTGGAGCTGATGTAATTCATTCTTGAACAATTCCATCTTTAGGTGTTAAGGCAGATGCTATTCCTGGTCGTTTGAATCAGTTAATATTAAATTTTGTTCGAGTTGGAATATTTTTTGGGGAATGTTCTGAAATTTGTGGTGCTAATCATAGTTTTATACCTATTATAATATTGGTAGTTCCTCGAAATGAGTTTTTGAATATCTGAGTATAGATAGATGGCCGAATTATAGGTGTTAGTCTCTTAAATTAATTATGGAGAATGTAGTTAAGTTAATATTAATTTGTCAAGTTAAAGATGAAATAAATTCCACAATTAATACCTTTAATATGAGTAAGTTCTGTAATTATAAGATTGTTAATTTTTGTTATACTAATTATTATATATAGTTATATGGAATTTAGAGTTGTTGAAGATGGTAAAWATATAGGCGTAATGATGATTGAATATAAATGATAGTTAATTTATTTTCTGTATTTGATCCCTACTTCTTATTTTGGTATATCATTAAATTGATTAATTATAATATTGGTATTAGTGAGAGTACCTACTAAATACTATTTGGTAGAAAGAGGAGTATTTTTAATGTTTAAGTCTATATTTATAGGAGTAAGTAAGGTATTTCGGGAGGTGTCTTTTCCTAACTATGTAGGTCTAAATTTTGTATGTGTAATAACTTTTATATATTTAGTATTGAGAAATTTATTAGGATTATTTCCTTTTATTTTTACTAGAACAGCTCATCCTTATGTTACTTTAGGAATTGGATTAGTAATATGAATATCTTTTTTTATTATAGGTTGATCTAGGGGATTTAAGAATAGAGCTGCTCATTTAGTTCCTGCAGGGAGACCTATAATATTAGCTCCTTTAATAGTATTAATTGAAAGAATTAGTCATTTAATCCGTCCATTTACTTTATCTGTACGGTTGGCTGCCAATATAATGGCTGGTCATTTGATTATTGGGTTATTATCTAGAATTAGAATTATTAGCTTATTTGGATTTTCTATATCTTTAATATTTCAAAGTTTGTTACTACTATTAGAATTTGGTGTTGCTGTAATTCAAGGATTTGTATTTAGAATTTTATTGTTATTATATGCATTGGAATATTATTAAACTTTTGGAAAAGTTTTTTCATCCTTATCATATAGTTAATATGTCTCCGTGACCTTTAATAATTGGTTTTGGGGTTTTAGGAATTGTTATTGGTATAATTAAAATATTTTCTTTTATTGAAATAGATTTATTTTTTTTTTCTTTTTATTTAGTATTGTTAATTGCTTTATTGTGATGACGTGATGTTATTCGAGAGAGAACTTTTCAAGGTCTTCATTCTAGTCATGTTCTAAGAGGTCTGATAGTAGGAATAATTCTATTTATTGTAAGTGAAGTATTTTTTTTTATTTCCTTTTTTTGAGCATTTTTCCATTCTAGTCTTAGACCTACTATTGAACTAGGGTCTGTATGACCACCTTGTGGAATTTTTCCATTTAATCCTTTTCAAGTGCCTTTATTAAATACTGTAATTTTATTAGCTTCGGGAGTTACTGTAACATGGTGTCATCAATTTATATTGAATAACAAATGAGAAGGAGCCAAAATAGCATTAATAATAACTTGAATATTGGGCTTATATTTTCTTATATTACAGGGATTTGAATATTATATAGCATCTTTTAGAATTTCTGATTCTGTGTATGGATCTACTTTTTTTATAGCTACGGGTTTTCATGGCTTTCATGTAATTGTGGGTACGTTATTTTTATTTTTTATATGAATTCGTCTTTTGAAAAATCAGTTTAATAATAGACATCATTTTGGATTTGAAGCTGCTGCTTGATATTGACATTTTGTAGATGTAGTATGGTTGTTCTTATTTTCTGTTGTATATTGATGAGGAACTTAATATAGAAGTATTATGTACATTTGATTTCCAATCAAAAAGTGAATGTATTTTTATAATAAGATTTTTTGAATCTATTTTATTAATATTAGTAGTATATTTTTTATTTGTAATAATTTTTTATAAAAATATAATAGATATAGAGAGAGTGAGTTCATATGAGTGTGGCTTTGAACCTAATTCATATACTCGTATATTTTTTTCTTATCGATTTTTTTTAATTTCCATTTTGTTTATTATTTTTGATGTAGAAATTTCTTTAATATTACCTGTTCCTTTTTTAATAGAAAATGAAATTGGTTTATGAATTTTTATTATATTTTTAATGGTATTAATTTTAGGGTTGCTTTATGAATATTGATGTGGCTCATTAGATTGATTAGAAGTTCATAATTAAGGCTTAAACTTAATGCACTAATCTGCCAATTAGATAAGGAGCTGATAGCGTTTTCATTGTTAATGAAATGAAGTAGAGGGGCTGTAACTAGTGGTACGGCTAGGTTCCCCCTTTTTTCCGGTTCAGGGGGAACCGGGAAAAGCCGGTAAGTCTTGGATGATTTGATGAGGTAGTTTATAGCTGATTTGCAATTAGTTTTCATGGTGATACCATACTATTGTGAATAGTCAGATAGGGAAGCTGCTAACTTTCTTATAGCGAGTAGCTACTAAGAGTAATAAAGAGCTTGTTGAGCGGCTTAATTTCGACTTAAGTGAAGGGAGAGATAGTGAAGTTCACGTTATTATTTCATGATAAAAATGAGTTAGTCCTCTTTATCTTCAGTAAATCGCTCTAATATAAGCTATATAAATATATAATAAATATAATTAATAGTGATATTATTATCAAGGTAAATAGAGTTGATATTTTGAATCTTTCAGGAGTTGAGGATATTAATGAAATAGAATTGAATCTGTTTTTTGGTCCATAGTTTTCTTGTCAGTTTTTGTCATTATTTGAAAATGTCTGTATAATTGGGTTTAATGGCTTGGTAGGTAAGATTGAAATGAAATGTAGAAATCATAGTGAGATCGAGGATAATCCTATGGTTATAAACTTTTTATTTTTAAATTGGAGTGAAAATCCTAATATAATTCCTATGAATAGTGCTAATAGAATAATTATTTTTGAGGAGTTTTCAAATAGGAATAGTTGTTCTGGTGAAATTAATCAGGATAGTCAGGATCCTGAGGTGATTGCTATTGATCTTAGAATGATAATAGGAATAATAGAATTTAGTGATTGATGATTAGATATATAATTGAATGCTTTAATGGATGAATTATTGGATTTGAATGTTATACGAATTGAATAAGTGGCAGTTATTCCAATTGATGAAATTATTATAATTGTTATTATTATATTTATTCTGGATGAAATTATTCTTTCAATGATTATATCTTTTGAAAAAAATCCTGATATAAAAGGAATTCCTATTAATGCTATTCTATTAATTCCTAGTATTGCTTGAGTTAAGGGATAGTAGTTGAAGTTTATTCCTATTATTCGTATATCTTGGTAAGCAGATTCATGGATTATAATTCCTGCACATAAAAATATTGCTGATTTGAATAAAGCATGGATAATTAGGTGAATAAAGGCTAGTGATATAAATCCTATTGAGATTGAAAATATTATTATAGCAATTTGTCTTAAGGTAGATAATGCAATAATTTTTTTTAAATCTTGTTCTCAGTTTGCAGATATACTAGCATAGATAGCTGTTATTCTTGAAATAATAAGTAATATTATTATAGTTACTGGATGTGGTGGATTAAGAATTCGTAATATTAAGAATACTCCTGCTGTTACTAATGTTGATGAATGAACTAGAGCGGAAATAGGAGTTGGTGCAGCTATTGCTATAGGTAATCAAGCTGAAAAGGGAAATTGGGCTCTTTTAGAGCAGGCTGCTGTGGTTAATAAAATTAGTACTAGTAAAGAATATTCTGAGTTTATATTAAATGTTCAGTTAGAGGAAATTGTGATTAAACCTATTGATATGAGAATTAGAATGTCTCCAATTCGATTACTAAGAAGGGTGATTGTTCCTGATGCTGATGAGGAAAAGTTTTGATAATAAACTACTAGGATATATGAGGATAAGCCTAAACCATCTCACCCAAGTAAAATTAGGAATAAATTATTTCTGATAATTAAAATTCTTATAGATAATACAAACATTAATAGTAGTAATAAGAATTGGATTTGATTTTTGTTTGAAATGTAGTACTTACTAAATATAATAATTAATCTAGAAATTAAGAGAACAGTTCTAAGAAATAAAATAGATATTCAATCTCATATTATATCTGCAGATATATTAAATGATAATATATTCGATAAAGAGATTTTTATTAAGGTGAATATATTTATTTTTAAAGTAATTAATCCTATAATTAATAGGATAATGGAGATTATTATAATGAGTGTAAATATGAAATTGATTTTAGAAATTATAGTTCCACAAACTATTGTTTTATTAAACTAGTTAGATAATAATTGATTAGGAATTCTATTTTTGTAATAAGTAGGATAGATGGAATTATATGAATAAATAGAGATAAGAAAATTTTTTGTTGTGTACTGTTTGAATATATTAGTTCTGTTTTATTATGAATAATATTAATAAATATTATTAATGAAAATGATGCTGTTATGATAGATATTATAAAAATTATAATAATGGTATTATTGTTTCATGAGATTAGGCTAGATATTATTATAATTTCTCTAAAGGTATTGATTGTGGGGGGAGCTGAGATATTTAGTGCTATAAATATAAATCATCAGAATGTAATATTAGGTATTACTGTAAATAGACCTTTAAATAATAAAATGTTTCGTGTATGATATTTGAAATAGAGGTCATTTACTAAAAGAAAGAGAGCTGAAGAAGATAATCCATGAGCAATTATTATTAGGATAGCTCCGTTTATACCTATTGAATATAATGTAAATAGGCCAGTAAGAACAAAACCTATATGAGCTACAGAGGAGTAGGCAATTAGGGATTTTAAATCTTTCTGTCGAATACAATTTATTCTGGTTATGGTAGCTCCTATTAATCTAATTCTGACAACTCATATATTGATCCTATTAATGGAATTTAAACATAAAGGAATGAAACGGATGATACCATATCCACCTAATTTTAATAGAACTGCTGCTAGAATTATTGAGCCCTCTAATGGAGCTTCTACATGAGCTTTTGGTAATCATAGATGTGTTAAAAATATTGGTATTTTAACTAGGAATGCTATTATAATAAATATGATTGATGAATATGTAAATAATGTAATATTTAGAAGTGGAAAAGAGTTAAATGGATTAAAAAAGATAATTATTATTAAGAGAGGAAGGGATGCTACGATTGTATATATAATTAAGTAGATTCTGGCTTGTAATCGTTCTGGTTGCTTTCCATTTATTGTAATAAGTAATATAGTGGGAATTAATACTAGTTCAAAAAAGATGTAGAATATTAAAATATTTTTAGATGAAAAAGTAGTAATTAGAATTAATATAATAGGGATGATTGTTGGTGTGATTAATGTTAATATATTTGATGATAGAATAATTAGAATTACTCTAATTAAAGAAAGTAAGACTATAAGAATTGATAGTGGATCCATTATTATTAATGAATTTATGAAAATTGATTTGGAATTAAATGTTAATATTATTAAAGATATAATTGATATAATAATAATAGATACAGAAATGAGATTTGTTTTGATAAATATTATAATAATAGTGAAAGATAGAACTATAATTATTTTTATCAAAAGTTAGTATATTAATAAAATATGAGTTTGATGAATTATGTATATGAGAAATTGAAATTAATAGACTTAAACCTAATCTAGAACCTCTTACTATTATTACTAGTATTATTAACAGTGAAGATGATGATGAAGTAGAGGTTAATAAAGTTAATGAGGAGAATAATGATATAATTAATAATTCTAGTCTTAGTAATATTAAAATAATATTTTTTCGTCATCAACATATTCTTAATATTCTTGTTATTACTATAATTGTAATAATATTAATGTATAGATTTTCTACATCCAAAGTAGATATTTTTGTTAAATTAATTAGAACTTTTGTTAATGATGTTGGTTTTGTTAGGTATATTATTTGTAAGAAGAATTCAACCTATATTTATAATTAGAAGAATGATTATAATTGTATTATTATATTCTTATATAATTTATATTAGAATAGGTGGATATTGGTTTAGATATGCGTTAATTATAGTAATATTGAGAGGTGTATTAGTTGTTTTTACATATATAGTAAGATTATTACCTAACGAAATATTTGAAAATTATAATTTTGTATATATAGTTGGGATAATAATTTTGTTGTTAGGAGGCTATTTTATAGTCATTTATGGAGAAAAATGAGGAGTGGTGTCTTTGAATTTATGATTATCTTATGTTGGAATATTTAATATTTTTATAGTAAGATTTTTATTAAGAATTATATTAATAGTAGTATGAATGAGATATATAGGGTATGGTGCTTTACGAATTTAATTAAGGTGCCTGACTAAAGGGTTAATTTGATAGATTAAATAAAGTTAGATTATATTATCTTTACGAAAGGAGGATAAGTTGTTGAAAATTGCTAGAAATTCGTTGGTAGATTTACCTTCTCCTTCTAGATTAAGATATTTTTGAAATTTTGGATCCTTATTAGGAGTTTTTTTGATAGTTCAAATTTTATCTGGATTGTTTTTAGCTTTTCATTTTAGAGGTGATGTAAATTTATCTTTTGATTCGATTATTCATGTAATGCGTGATGTAAATTATGGTTGAATATTGCGGATTGTTCATGCTAATGGGGCTAGAATATTTTTTTTATTAATATATATTCATGTAGGGCGAGGTTTATATTATGGTTCTTATCGATTTAATAAAACTTGATTAAGAGGTGTTACTATTTTATTATTATCTATGGCTACTGCTTTTTTAGGATATGTATTACCTTGAGGTCAAATATCGTTTTGGGCTGCTACTGTTATTACTAATTTATTATCAGCTATTCCTTATGTGGGAGTAATAATAGTAGAATGAATTTGGGGAGGATTTGCTGTTGGTAACCCGACTTTGACTCGATTTTTTGCATTTCACTTTATTTTACCTTTTATTATTCTATTTATAGTAATTTTACATTTATTTTTTTTGCATGAGACTGGATCAAATAATCCTGTAGGGGTAAGTAGAGACTGTGATAGGGTATCTTTTCATCCTTATTATAGAGTTAAGGATATTTATGGATTTAGAGTTTTTTTTATTTTTTTTATGATAATTTGTATGATGAGCCCTTATATTTTTATGGATGTTGAAAATTTTATTTCATCAGATCCGTTAGTAACTCCTGTTCATATTCAGCCTGAGTGATATTTTTTATTTGCTTATACTATTTTACGTTCTATTCCTAGAAAGATTGGGGGGGTGATTGCTTTAGTAATATCTGTAATAATTTTATATACATTGCCTTTTTATTTAGATCATAAGTTTCGGAGAACATATTTTTATCATTTAATAAAGTATATTTTTTGAATTTTTGTTGTTAATTGATTATTATTAACGTGAATTGGGGCATGTGTGGTGGAGATACCATATATATTTATAGGAATGGTATTTAGTTTTATCTATTTTATAATATTTTTTGTGTTTTGATTAATTTATAAAATTCAAGATAGAATAATTGTTTGACTTTATTAATAATTATTTTGAAAGTAATTGATAAGGAATTCCTTTAAAGTAGGGTTGATTAGTTTAAGTAAAACAGAAGTTTTGTAAATTTCAAATCTAATATAAGATTATAAATATATATATATTATATTCATTGAGAAAGGAATAATTAAAATTGAAATAGGTAGAAAAATTTTTCATCTTAGTTTTATTAATATATCATATCGGAATCGAGGATATCTTCCTCGGATTCATAGAAGTAAGATTGTAATTATAATTAAGGTAAATCAGTGTAAGGGGTAAGATAGTGATGAAAAGAATATTAAAATGGAAATTATGCTTAGAATTAATATTCTTATATATTCAGCTAAGAAAATAAAGGCAAATCATCCACCTATATATTCTACATTAAATCCTGATACTAATTCGGATTCTCCTTCAGCGAAGTCGAATGGACTTCGATTTGTTTCAGCTAAACAGCTGGTAATCCATATAAAGAATAGAATTATATTTCCTCAGAAAAAGGATATAATATTTTGTGAATTTGAAATTTCGTAAAATGAGTATGAGTAGGATAAAATTGAAATAAATAAAATAATTAGAAATAAAGAAATTTCGTAAGAAATTATTTGAGCTACTCTTCGAATAGCACCTAGATTTCTGTATTTAGAATTAGATGATCATCCAATTAGAAGAATAGAGTAGGCTGAGATTCTAGATAAAATAAAGAATAGTAAGATATTATGTTTATTATCATATAGTGATGAATTATTAAATAAGATAATAGGAATGATTAATATTCTAATAAGAAATGATAGTGCGGGGGTGATATAAGAAATTATAAAATTGGTATTTTCTGATGATAATAAATTTTTATTAAAAAGTTTTAGAGCATCTCTAAAGGGTTGAAGAATTCCTATTATTCCTACTTTGTTAGGACCTTTACGAATTTGAATATATCCTAGAATTTTTCGTTCTAGAATTGTATAAAAAGCGACTCTAATTAGAATTCTAACTAGAATTAGAATGTAATTGATGATAAATTTAATTGAAGTTTAATTAGATTCTAATTCTAATGCATTTTTCTGCCAATTAGTTAATTATATTAAATTCTTAGGTCCTTTCGTACTGTAAAAATTTTTCTAGAAGATAGAAACCGACCTGGCTTACACCGGTCTGAACTCAAATCATGTAATTTTTTAAAAGTCGAACAGACTTCCTATTCTAAGTTTTGCCTTAGTTAGGTTATTAATTCAACATCGAGGTCGTAATCTATATTTTAAATAAGAGCTTTAGAAAATTATTACGCTGTTATCCCTATGGTAACTGAATTATTTAATTTTAAAAGATATTTATATAATAAGTTTTATTAAAATAATAATTAATTTACTGCCCCAGTTTAACTACAGTTAAGTTCAATAGGGTCTTATCGTCTTTCTTTTATATAAATGTCTTTTTACATTTAGGATAAATTTAATAGAATAAGTTAGGAAAATAAACTGAAAATGTTAAATCTTTTGTTCTAGTCTTCATTTAAAAGACAAATGATTATGCTACCTTAGCACAAATTGCGGCTATTTATTAAACATGGAGCAGATTTTACTATTAATAATTTCTAATAGAAATGTTTTTGATAAACAGTCATTCAGTAATAGGTGAGTTTGGAAAATTTAGATTTTAGTCTATTTATAATTTTATAATTATTGAAATTGTAATGTAATTCTAATAAAATTATATTTTGTATTGAGTATATTAATTGTTAAATTGTGTAGATATTATTAGTCTTTTTTTAAAGGATGATATTATGATATGTTCATAATATATTATAATATTATGAATTGAATAAAGATATTTCTTTTTAGAAAACCAGATATTATTATATTCGTATAATGTTTAGTTTCTAACATAAATTTTATTATTATAATGATACATAAATTTTTAATTAAGTTAGATCATATAATTTCGGGATTTTAAAGATGATATGTTAAATTGAAATTTCATGATACTAAAGGAATATAAAATTCTTTTAAATAATTAAGTTTTCCTTTTCAGTGTTTGATAAAATATTAATAGGATAATTTAATAGATTTTTTTATTAAAGATGTAATTGATTTTTATTAAAGATTTTTTTCAGTGTAAGTGAAACGCTATAAAAGCTTGTTTGAACTTGATACTTTTTCCAAAATATCAACTGTGTTACGACTTGCCTTATTTTGTAATAAGGGTGACGGGCGATATGTGCACTTCCGTAAAGAAATTCAAGTTAAAATATTATTAAGTTTATACTTATAAATCCTTTTTCTAAAAATCTTTAGATTATAATGTCCTTAAATTTGGTTTGATGTAACTCATTAGTTTCTTTAATATAGACTGCACCTTGACCTAACTTTTTATAATTTATTGAGAGAAATTTTTGAAAATATTTCTTTAGATGGCGATATACAAATTTTCTTTTAAAGTGAAATTTATCGGGGGTTGTCGATTATACAACAAGTTCCTCTAATGAAATGAAAGCCGCCATTTTATAATTAGGTTTTAATAATTATTACTTCCTAAGATGATTGTAGTATACTAGGGTTTCTAATCCTATTTTTAGTCTAAAATTTAAGTTAATTAAATTTATTTTTAAATTTAAAATAAAAATTTCACTTTATATTTTTATATAAATAAATATTTTAATATTAATTATTTGAAGTTCAAATGATATAAAGTATAACCGCGACTGCTGGCACTGTTAATTTATCTATTATATGAGTTAAGTATTTTTAATATATTGAATATGTAATAGTGTTTTTAAAATAAATTTATTTTTATATTTTAATAGTAATAGACTGAACTTAAATTCATTATGGAATTAAATTATTAGATGAATTACATCTCCTTGAAAATCAAATTTTCATGTGCTTAAGAACACCTTAATAAATCGGGCTATTTTTTCGACTTTTTTGATGGGTGTTTTCGGGTTAGGTTCAAAAATTTTGTTCATAAAATTTTTTAAGGGTTCTAATAAATTTTTTAACTGAAAATCACCCGATAAACGAAAGTTTTTTCTATCATGAATTCATACTGATTAGTATAATTATATATATATTAACTCACGTTTAATTCTTAATCAGTTTAAATGAGATAATTAGACATATCTTATAATTTTATTATTTAATATTTTGAAGATAATTAGTTTTATTTAAATTCAAATATATAGAGTGTGGAGGCCTAAACTTATTAATAAATAAGTTTCTAAAATTAATTTAAAACTACATCTTTATTAAAAGTTTCATCTGATGGTAATAGGTTTTACTACATGTTTTCGGAGGCCCCTTGGCTCCAAAAAAAGGGGCCTCCAGAAAAAAGAATTAACATGAATAACCTATGATTACATTTGAAAGATGATTTTCGTTGTATTAATTATTAATATGTATTAATGATATTATTCATATTGATAATTAATCATTTCTTGATTTATATACATATAGATATATATGAATATTATATCATAATTTATATGAAATTATTAGGCTCATCAATTTGTTATTGAAATTTATTTATTTTCGATGAGCATATACCCACTCATATAAAACTAAGTAAAAACTTTTACTTAATTTTATATGAGTGGGTATATGATATGTAATGAAATAACGTT